TTAACTAACCAACAACACAACTTTTACAACTTGTCTATTAGAATGAAAAGAAGCAGGAAAACTCCTATCTTGTCATTCGAAACATGTTCCCAAAGCCCTACCTCAAACAACAGAACGTTGAGAAATAAATGACTCAAATAATATAAATATAAAAAGCAACACAGAAACAAAAGAAACCAATGACCCTCAAGAAGACACTACATTTCACTTAGCAAATCTATCTGGATAGTCAGAATATCGACGAGGCATGCCAGCCAACCCTAAAAAATGTTGTGGAAAGAAAGTTAAATTGACTCCTACAAATATCAAAATAAAGTGCACCTTCCTTCAAACAACATGAAAAGTTACACCAGAGATTAGAGGGTACCAGTAGCTAAAGGCCCTAAACAAAGCAAAAACAGCTCCCATCCTTAACACATAATGAAAATGTGCTACTACATAGTAAGTATCGTGTAACACAATGTCTAAGGAAGAATTTGATAAAACAATTCCAGTCAGCCCACCTACGGTGAATAGAAAAATAAATCCTAGAGCCCACATAATTGGAGGCTCAGTTTTATTAACAAACCCATGAATGGTGGCTAGTCATCTAAAAACTTTAATCCCTGTTGGAACAGCAATAATTATAGTAGCAGCAGTAAAATAAGCTCGTGTATCTACGTCCATGCCCACAGTAAACATATGATGTGCCCACACAATAAATCCCAACACTCCAATAGAGACAATGGCATACACCATTCCTAGATAACCAAAAACTTGCTTCTTTCCTGCATAATGCATTACAATATGAGAAATCATCCCAAACCCTGGAAGAATCAAAATATAAACCTCTGGATGACCAAAGAATCAAAACAAATGTATATATAAAATAGGGTCCCCTCCCCCTGTAGGGTCAAAAAAAGAAGTGTTCAGATTACGATCAGTGAGTAACATTGTAATAGCCCCTGCTAAAACAGGCAGGGCGGCGACTAATAGAATAGCTGTTACCGTAACAGCCCAAACAAACAAAGGAATTCGTTCGGCAACCAATCCAGGAGATCGCATATTCCCAACAGTAGAAATAAAATTAATAGCACCTAAAATCGAAGAAGCACCAGCCAAATGCAAAGAAAAAATAGCCAAATCCACTGATGCTCCAGAATGAGCCGTATTTCCAGATAAAGGAGGATAAACAGTTCAACCGGTTCCCACACCTCTCTCCACTAATGAAGATCTTAATAATAAAAACAGCGCTGGCACAAGCAACCAAAATCTTAAATTGTTCAAACGAGGAAAAGCCATATCAGGAGCACCAATCATAAGAGGAATAAGCCAATTCCCAAACCCACCAATTATCATAGGTATCACCAGGAAAAAAATTATTATAAAGGCATGAGCTGTTACAATAACGTTGTATAGCTGATCATCCCCAAGTAATCTTCCTGGCTGACCTAACTCTGCTCGAATCAAAAGTCTCAGAGCTAACCCAATTAAACCAGACCACAAAGCAAATAATAAATACAAAGTACCAATATCCTTATGATTAGTAGAACATAACCACCGCAAATACACATTAACTACTAAATTTGGTTAACCTATCAACCAATGATAAAAAACCTCAGGTGATACCCTCTCAACTCTAATAGGTATAAAGGAATGATTAACCCCGCAAATTTCTCTGCATTGTCCAAACATTACCCCAGATCTAATTAAATGTACTCCCAACTGGTTAATTCGACCCGGAATTGCATCAGCTTTAACACCTAAAGAAGGCAAAGCCCAAGCGTGGATCACATCAGCAGACCTTACTAAAATACGTCTGTCAACACCATAAGGCAATACGCATCGATTATCAACTTCTAATAATCGATATCCCCCATTACTTACCTCTAAACCATTCACCATATAAGAATCAAAAGCAACAATATCACTTCTATCACCATATTCGTACTCTCAATATCATTGGTGCCCAATGGCTTTCATTCTAACTATTGGCCCTCCTACTTCATCCAGCAAATACAGCAACCGCACAGAAGGGATAGCTAAAATTAATAACAACAACCCAGGAACTATAGTTCAGGCAGCTTCAAGAGCTTGAGCCTCTACAATAAATCGAGAAGACAGCTTTCTTTTTAATAAGCACACCATTATATAACCTACAAAAGACGAAACCAATACAAGAACGAATATAGCATGATCATGAAAAAAAGTTAATTCAGAACTCAAACCTCTATAACTATCTTGAAACCCCAATTGACCCCAAAAGCTCATTTCTCCCTTTTTTAAACTTCCCACTCCAATGAACCCTCACGCCACTCGTGAATTACTCCGCCAAATAACAAAATCAAGAAAACAAACAACACTAAATAACTACTAAGTCATGCCCAAGATCTCCCTACAACCATTACAGCAGGAAATAATAACACAATTTCTACATCAAATACCACAAAAATCACTGCCAGCAAAAAAAAACGAAGCGAAAAAGGAATTCGAGAGGACCCTACAGGGTCAAATCCGCACTCAAAAGGTCTTGGCTTCTCCCGACCACTATAAAAAGACATTCCAAGAAACATCCCAATTAATAACAAAATAACCCCTAACAAACAGGCCACGAAAATACTCAAAACCACTTTTTCCATAAATTACCTCTAAGGGTAACTCAATATATTATATTCATTTTATTAAACTGTAAATTTTAGTCTAATGAGAGACTAACACTATCTATAGAACCACAACCTATCGTTTTGTTCTTTAAACTACTCACTAACACCATTTTCCCCCCCCCACTGTAAATATTTTATTTTTTTAAAAAAAAAAAAAAAAAAAAATAAATAAAACCTACTTTTATAGGAGGGAAGTTCTATACTTTAAAAAAAAGATTTGATTTGCATTCAACCATTAAGGATTACTTTAGAACTATTTAAAGGGCCTCGGAGAATATTTGCCTTGAAACCAAACAGAAAGTGTTCGACTCACTCACCCTTTTCAGAAAGGTAGCCGAGCTAATATGTGGCTTCTAACTACATAAAGAGAGGTTTAACTCCTTCCACCTTTCTAATCGGCTAATTAGGTGTTCTATGCACGTTGACTTTTCACGTCAAAAGAGCACATTAGTGCATTTAGCTACTATTCCATAAGTCGCTTGAGACTAATAGTCATTACAATTAAAAAATTCAAAGTACTTCTTCCACTAGCCTTATTAACCTTTGTTATCGTCTTCATTTCAATTCAAACTGACTTTTCATTTTACTTACCAAGTGATTGGTGAGTGTCAAATCAAATTTCGTGTTCAACAAACTTAAATGACTTTTGTTCAGAGTCAGAAAGATCAAATGGCTATCACATTAGCCCTAGAATTGCCAAAACAGATTTAACTCAATCGAACCATGAAAATTTAAATAGTAAGGTATAGTTTTAGAAAAAATTTTAATGAAATCCCCTAGCAAACTTCTTTTCGTATTTCTTCTAGTCAGAAGTACTTACTTAGTTGCATCTTCCTCTAACTGGCTAACCATTTGGATAGGTTTAGAAATTAACATACTTGGCTACATTCCACTCATTTTTATAAAAGAAACCACAAGAGAGTCAGAAGCGGCGGTAAAATACCTAATTCCTCAATCTGTAGGCTCAACAATCTTCATTTCCTCAGCTATTATTTCAAATTATTTCAATAATTCCCAAATTCTTATAGTAATCGCTATGTGTTTGAAGTTAGGTGTGGCACCTTTTCATTTCTGATTTCCGCCAGTAATAGCAAGCCTACAACTAGCTCCAGCTTTCATTTTACTTACTTGGCAAAAAATTGCTCCAATTTTAGCAATTGGTGCCTTAAGACCCTCTCTGATTAAACTAGTTATACCGGTTGCTGCAATTAGAGCCTTATGAGGAGGCATTGGTGGTATCAACCAAACAGACATTCGATCTTTACTAACGTACTCTTCAATTGGTCATACAGGATGGATGCTAGCAAGTGTCAACGGCAACTACATCATCCTTCTTGTTTACTTACTAACATATATACTGATTAATATCTCAATTTATGTTTTTTTATCTAAAAATAACAATAAATCTCATAAACAACTTTTCTCTTTTAAGGAGCCTTCAAAACTTTTTATTTTAGCTATCAGTCTCCTTTCCCTTGGAGGTTTACCACCTCTTGTTGGTTTTATCATAAAACTTTTAGTTCTTATATTCACACAAGCCAGAATTGTTATTATTTTTGGTTTAATTATTGGAGCATTAATAAGGTTATTTTATTATTTATCCTTAACCTTTTCAGTACTACTTAGGTTTACAAAAATTCATCTAACCGAATTTAAATCAACCTCAAAAGAGTCTATTTTATTATTTTTGTCCCAAATTACCCCATTGGCTATAATTCTTTCTTTTTTTTAGTAGGGTAAGCTAAATTACAAGCTGTTGGGCTCATAACCCAAAAATAGAATCCTCTTCCTACTAGATTTCTCAACTAAAGATTTAAGTTAAAAAAACTAATAGCCTTCAAAGCTTTAAATGATAATTAGTCAATCTTTATGGTAAAACTAATCTGATTTTTTTAAGCAAGAAACTTATGTACTATGGTTTCGGCCCATAGCCAGATGTTACGGCATCCTTGCTTTAGAATATTTCATTGATGTAAAAAGTTAGTTTTACCAATTAAACTACATATGGCAGCCCATACGTTTTGTGAGATGAATTATTTTTAGTTAACTTTAAAAATTAACATTAAAAATAGCTCAATGAAGTTAACCTTTTAACTTTTAAACCAATCACAACACCAATGTACTATATTATACTAGCTAGGAAACTAGGCCATAGAAAATAAGTAAAAGGGGTGACTAAAGATGGTGCCAGCAGTCGCGGTTACACCAATACCCCAAGCTAATTTTAACAAATCGGAGTAGTTTTCTTCTGCGGATTACAAAATTAACCTTTAGCGTAAAAAACAAATTTCAACTAAACCCTACCTAATCCTAATTAGCTACTCCAACAAACCATAACCTCAGAACTCGGATTAGATACCCGACTACTGTATGGCCCAACTTATAAAAGAATACTACGAGCGAAAGCTTAAACCTCAAACAATGTGGCGGTGCTTTATTCCTCATCAGGGGATCCTGTGACTTAATTCGATAATCCACGAAAATCTTAGCTATTTTAGACATACAGCTTGTGTATGGCCGTTTATGCTTGCTCTCAAAAGATTAAAAAGGAAGCAATAGGGCTAATTACCCAATAATTCAGGTGACATACAGCCAATATATAGCAGGTACATGGGATACAAATAATCATCCTATCAGATTTAAAGCTTTAAATTTTAATAAAGGAGGACTTGAAAGTAAGATTTACGTTTCCAAAAAATAAATCTGAATAAGAACTAAAGCGCGCACAAATCGCCCGTCACTCCGACAATAAAGTAGGATAAGTCGTAACACAGTAGGGGTAATGGAAATTGTCCCTATCATAGTCCATGATGGCCGAGATCGTTAGGCATCGAGCTTTTAACTCGATTACAGTTGCTTTACTTCAGGACGCTTTGAGAAGCTAAAAAGCGTTGGTCTTGTAAACCAAAGACAAGATAATCTCTCCAAAGCTAATATAGTAAAGTGGCCGAGGAACAGGCAAAAGATTGTAGCTCTTTTTACGGGCCATCCCCTTTACAAGCTAAAATATTAAATATTTACCCTAAAAATAAAGAAAACCTTCACTACTCATAGTACTCCTTAAAAATGATTTAACCTACAAAACCGCAAGGGCCCAATTTCAGCTTTTCTAAGAAGTGATAATTTCATGTCCCTTTTGCATCATGGAGAAGCAACAAAATATAGTAATCTTCACTCCCGAATGACTATGAGCTACTAATTTTTAAAAATCAATGTTTCATAATTGATAGAGTAATCTTTAGTAGAAGTAACAAGCCTTTCATATAGTCCTATAGCTGGTTTTTCTCCAAAAGCATCACAGTGCTGGCTTATAGTTTTAAACAAAACTTTCTTAACTACAAAGCTTAGTCTCTTGAGGATTAGCTCAAGAGACCTTCAAAAATATATTATTCTCTCGTCCCTATAAGTAGGCTTAAAAGCAGCCACCATACAACGTTTTAGTTACTAACACTAAATCATCAAATATTAATCTACTAACATTTTAGTTTTAGAGAAATTTAACAAAAAACTTTTTTGTTATTAAACAGGCATTCTATTAGTATTAATAAAAGAGTACTGCTCAACACCATTAAAAATATTTGAAACAAAACACCTTCTAAACACTCAAATACGTAAAGCGAACTCGGCAAATCAGTTCCCTGCCTGTTTACCAAAAACATCGTCTTTTGAAATTTTTCTAATAAAAGATAATGCCTGCCCAGTGATTAATTAAACGGCCGCGTTAGCGTGAGCGTGCTAAGGTAGCGTAATAATTAGCCTTTTAATTGGAGGCCAGTGAATGGCAAGACTGGGAACACCTTTACTTTACGTATAAAAAAAACTTTTCATCTAAGTGAAAAGACTTAGATAATGAAGGAAGACGAAAAGACCCCGCGGAACTTTACCTTTTCTCGTTATTTCGTCTACGTTCTTAAAAACTATTAAGGTTTGATTGGGGCAATCTTGGAACCAACAAAGCTTCCGAATGCTTTAAAAAATACATTAAAAATTTGCTAAGGACCAAAAAGAAGCTACCCCGGGGATAACAGCGTAATCCAACTCAAGAGTACATATCGAAAGTTGGGTTTGCGACCTCGATGTTGGCTTAAGGATATCCACATTAGTGCAACCGCTATGACAGGATAGTCTGTTCGACTATTATACCCTTACACGAGCTGAGTTAAGACCGGCGCAAGCTAGGTTGGTTTCTATCTCCTTTAGAATAAATATCTTCTTGATTGTACGAAAGGACCCCAAGAGATGCAAATATAAAGCACTCTACATAAGATAACCTAAAGGGTTAGTATAATAATACCACTGACTTAGGATCAGTAAATAAGAAATCACTTACCCTTTATCATTAGTCCCAGGGAAGAAGCTAAATGAGCAATTAGTTGTTACCTAATAGAAAGTGAAAACATCACCTACCCTATACCAGAAAATAGTTTATAGAAAATAAAAACTTTGGGAGTTTTAGACTTAGTCATACTAATTTTCTGAATCAAGTTCCCTTTACGAAAAACCAACCCACTTATTAAAGTTTTGAATAATTCTTTATACGATCTTCCAGCCCCAGTAAATCTCTCAATCTGATGGAATTTCGGCTCTCTTCTTGGTCTATGTTTAATTACGCAAATTATTACAGGGCTCTTTCTCGCTATGCACTATAACTCAAGAGTAGATCTTGCTTTCTACTCTGTGTCTCACATTTCTCGGGATGTAAATTATGGATGGTTAATACGAACCGTTCATGCTAACGGTGCTTCGTTCTTCTTTGTTTGTATTTATCTCCACACAGGTCGTGGTATATACTATGGGTCTTACTTAGCTAAAGAAACTTGAAACATCGGTATCATCCTACTTTTCCTTACCATGGCAACAGCCTTTTTAGGTTATGTACTCCCCTGAGGCCAAATATCATTTTGGGGAGCTACCGTGATTACTAACCTTCTTTCGGCAATCCCATACGTAGGAAAAACTTTAGTCTACTGATTATGGGGAGGGTTTTCAGTCAGAAACGCTACTTTAAGTCGATTTTTCGTTCTCCATTTCGTTCTTCCATTTGCTATTCTAGCTTTAGCAGTGATCCATTTGCTTTTTCTTCACGAGACTGGGTCTAATAACCCTCTTGGAATTTCATCAAACGTAAACCTAATCCCATTCCATGTATACTATACCGTAAAAGACGTGGCTGGTTTCGTTGTACTTCTAATCTTGCTAATCCTTGTGTGTCTATTTGTACCAAACTTGTTAGCAGATCCTGAAAATTACATTCCAGCCAATCCTCTGAGTACACCTGTCCATATTCAACCAGAATGATATTTTTTATTTGCTTATGCGATCCTACGATCTATCCCTAATAAATTAGGGGGAGTTATTGCACTTCTAATGTCAATTTTAATATTGATCTTCATACCTATACTTCATTACAATACAATGCGTTCTAATTCCTTTTACCCTGTAAGCCAAATTCTTTTTTGATTATTTTTAGGGATTTTCTTAATCCTTACTTGAATCGGTAAACAACCAGTAGAAGATCCCTTTATTTGAATTGGTCAAACTTTTTCTACTTTATATTTTTTGTACTTTTTATTATCTCCTATTTCTTCAAAGATTTGGGATTTTTTTCTATATTCTTCAAAGAAGTAACTAAACGGACAAATAGTTTAATCTCTTAAAACATAACACTGAAAATGTTAAAATGACCGAGTCTTTTTCCAATAATCATCACCTAAATAATTTTCTAATATACTAACTAGAAATAAAGACCGAATGCTAAAAATAACATTAATAAAACTAAAACCCTACGAACATAAACTAAAAGACTCCCCTTTTGAGTAAAGTATGACAACCATACCCCCCTTCCTAAAACTTTAAATGTGCCTTGCCCCCCTAAAATTTCCATCCACCCTAAATCTAAATAAAGATGTATAGATTTTCCAATCTTTAATCCAATTCCTGCTAAAAACCTCCCGGATGCTAAGTTTATAAATCACATCCTAGACACAAACTTACTCGACTTCTTAAAAATTTTCTTTTTAAAATTCATTTTATTAAAATAATCCACAAGCATATAAAATAAGCCTGCAAAGGTAACGGCCCTAATCACAAACTTCCCTAGTACACCAACTAACCTAAACCCTCCTACACCTACCCATACCCTTTGAAGCAATCACCCGCCTATAATAGCCCCAACAGCTAAAATGCAGATAGAAGCCACTACGTAACCCCTTTCGGCCCCTTGCATAATTAACCTTATACCATAATTTTGACCGAAAACTCCCACCAACAAAATTCGTAATCTATAAATAAGACTGAGTCCAGCTCCTACCAGTATTATTACAATTTCCAAAATCCCACTGAATCCTCTAAAAGCCCCCTCTAAAATCAAATCCTTAGAGTAGAACCCCCTTAAGAAAGGCATTCCACATAAAGCAGTACTCCTAAGCACTAAACATCCCCTTCTAAATGGTACCAAATAATTTAAACCCCCCAACATTCGCCCATCTTGAGTATCCACAGTTGAATGAATAATAGAACCAGCGCACAAAAATAACAAGGCCTTAAACAAAGCATGAGTTAAAAGGTGGAAAATAGCAACTAAAGGAAATCCAATCCCCACGGTAAACATCATTAGGCCTAACTGGCTTAAAGTAGAGAGAGCAATGATTTTTTTTAAATCTACCTCAAAACATGCTCTTAGCCCTGCTATTAGCATAGTTAGAACTCCAACTTTCCTCAAAATTCACAAAACTTCTTGAACTTCAATCAAAGTTCTGTAGAATCGAATCACCAAATATACACCAGCTGTCACTAAAGTTGATGAGTGTACCAAAGCAGATACAGGAGTAGGAGCAGCTATTGCCGCAGGCAATCAAGCAGAAAACGGAATTTGAGCCCTTTTAGTCATGGCCCCAACCACTACTAAAAAACAGATAATTAACCTATAATTTCCAATCATACCATAACCGATCCGCCACTCACCTCAATTTACCAAAAAACAAATTCTTAAAATTAATAAAGCATCTCCAACACGATTAGCTAACACAGTCAATATTCCAGCAGCCAGAGACTTTTTGTTTTGATAATAAACTACTAGTGCAAAGGATACAATTCCTAATCCATCTCACCCAAGAAGAACTGTAATCAACCTAGGAACAAAGATTAGAAGATTCATAGACCCTACAAAGGCCATAATTAACAGTATGAATCGTCGTATAAACGTCTCTCCTTCTATGTAAGACACTCTAAACAAAGATACAGAGCCCGAGATAAGACAAACAAAACAAGAGAAAATAACTCTAACATAATCAATAATAACAGGGAAACTTCAATCTGTACTACATAACCTAAAAAATTGTCACTCCACCATATAATTCTGCCCTGCAGAACCAACTACATAAACTCCAAACAATCACAAAAACATCGCTCCAGAAAAGAGGAAAACAGAACATAATAAAGGGACTCTTACTTTTTTTTTATTTTTCACCTAGTGTAACAAGAAAATCTTCTTGAGAAGTCCCTACCAACAGACACCTTTATAATTTACACTTCTTTCTTAAAAACAACCTTTATATAACCTCTATCCCTAATACTATTTACACTTTAATTAGTAAACTCTAATTTGATCAATAAAACCCCTCTACATCCTATGATAATTACTTATAAAATGAAATATTCCCCCCCCCCATTGTCTTTTATTTATTTATTACATTTTTTTTTGTCTTTTCATAAATAATTAATAATTCATTAACACACATGAAAGCTGGTGAACTTGTGACACAAATGAATTTGGATCATTAAAAGGAATTAAAAATTCCGCTTTCAATCCACTTTTAATGCCTTGTAGTATACTACCCTAATACAATAAACTGCAACTTTATCAAAACTAATAGTCAAGGCATATTTAGTAAAAGCATTACGCCGGAAGAACGGATTACTCTGATGAGGTAAATTATGGGCTTAACACCTTAATGCTTCTCAAGAAGTAGTATATTTATTACAACTCGCTTACACCGAGTAAAAGGCTCCCATAACCCTTTTTGAAGCAAGGTGGCAGAAAAGTGCCTCAGATTTAAGCTCTGGTCATGAAGCTATTACTTCCCTTACTAATAACCCAACACCTAATTTCTACTATTACCACATATCTATTAATTTTGTTAGGTGTAGCTTTCTTTACCTTACTAGAACGTAAAGCTTTGGGGTATTTTCAAATTCGAAAAGGCCCCAATAAATTGGGGATTATCGGAATCCCACAACCCTTAGCTGATGCCTTAAAGCTCTTTGTAAAAGAATGAATTACCCCAACATCCTCTAATTATTTCCCCTTTATTATGACTCCAACCATTATGCTTATTCTAGCACTAAGGATATGACAACTATTTCCTTCTATGAATCTTTCATCTCAACTTACGCTGGGAATATTTTTATTTTTATGTATTTCCTCATTATCTGTATATACAACTCTCATAGCAGGCTGATCTTCTAACTCCAAATATGCCCTACTTGGGGCTATTCGGGCTATAGCCCAAACCATCTCTTATGAAGTAACCATGACTCTAATTATTATTTTTTATTTACTCCTAGCTGCACAAATAGATATTCTAAGAATTCGCTTAATAAGTAGATATATTTGAACAATCCTGTTGTTTTTACCTATAGGAATTATATGACTAGCTGTGATTTTAGCAGAAACAAATCGAGCTCCTTTCGACTTTGCAGAAGGAGAATCTGAACTGGTCTCAGGATTTAATATTGAATACGGAGGAGCCGGATTTGCTTTCTTATTCATGGCAGAATACAGAAATATTTTAATAATAAGATTAATAAGCTCATGCTTACTAACTAATACATTAATAATAGCTATTCCAGTAACTATCATTTTCTTATGAGCCCGAGCAACCCTACCTCGTTATCGTTACGACCTTTTAATAGCCATAGCTTGAAAATCATTTTTACCTTTGAGCTTAAGAGCTTTGATTGCCTTAACCCCTCTTCTTTTTCTCCTGTAATGCTGATAGTATAAACAGTACAATTGCCTTCCAAGCAAAAAGACCGAAGATGGTCAGCATAACTATATTTAACTATACGTTATTACATTAATAATTGCCTCCACTTTATGAGCATACATAATTTTTTCGATGACTCTCCCTATACACCCTTTATCCTTAGGTATCATAGTTCTTTTATTAGCATTTATCAACTGTGTTTTAATCGCTATAATTAGCCCTTGGTACTCCTACATACTTTTTTTCATTTTCATCGGCGGGATGCTAGTAATATTTGCCTACATCGCGTCTCTTTCCCCGAACATAACCTTTTCTGTAAACACTCCCCTCATACCTCTTATAACTACTTTTATAGCTTTTTTCCTTTTTAATAACTCAAGAATCAGACAAAGCTACTTAACTAATACAAGTGTTATTACCCCAATTAGCACCATAACCCAAGTGTTAAGATTTTTATACACACAAAATGGCACCATTTGTGTGGTTATTTTGGCATGCATGCTGCTATTCACCTTAGTAGCGAGAGTAAAAATTTGTAAACCAAGAAGTGGGGCTTTGCGCCCATTTATCCTATAATTTGTATAATCAAAAAAAGAACACCCAAATATATTAACTAAAATTTAGTTAACAAGACCCCTCCCACTCTCAAAATAAACACTAGTAAAAACCTAATAATATATGAAATATACTCTTCCGTTACAACTATACCACGTACTCATAGCGGACATTGCCCGTGTTGTGTAACCGAATACAAATACCAAGAATAAAGCCCCCTTAAAAAAGTTATCGTTCCAGTAAACAAAGCGAACAACGTAGAATATCTTAAGACAGCAACTCCAAGTATTAACTCACTTCATAAACTCAAAGAAGGGGGAGCAGCTATATTAATAGCACATATCAAAAATCAGCACAAGGCTACCCCAGGCACTAAAACTAGCCCACCCTTAACTAAGAACAGCCTTCGAGTTATATAGCTCTTATAAGTTTCACTGGCTAAAAAAAATATACCAGAAGAACACAGTCCGTGAGCAACCATCATTATCAAACAACCTAACCACCCTCATTCTGTGTTAGAGTAAATACCCCCTAAAACTAACCTTATATGCCCTACAGATGAATAAGCCACCAATGACTTAACATCATTCTGTGCAAAGCACACTATCCTAGCGACAATTCCGCCCCCTAATCCAACACAAAAAATGACAGAAATAGTCAAACTACCAAACAAACTTAAAACATGGAAAACTCGAACCAACCCATAACCCCCAAGTTTAAGAAGTACTCCAGCCAAAATCATTGAACCAGCAACTGGTGCCTCCACATGGGCTTTTGGTAATCATAAGTGAAACCCATAAATTGGCAACTTTACTAAGAAAGCCAATGAAGCACAAATAGTTACCAACCATCTTCACTCAAAACTAAAAAATTTTCATCCTCAAAAAACAGAACCATCCTTAACTAAAACTGTCACAATTATAGCAAGAAGAGGAAGGGAAGCACTAACCGTATATAATAATATATACTTCCCAGCCTGCAACCGCTCCGGCTGGTATCCTCAACCTAAGATAATTAATAAAATCGGGATAAGCCTAAATTCGAATATAATATAAAACCTAAGTAACGAACTGACTCTAAAACAAAATACAAGGACTATAGTCAACATCAAAACACTAAAAACAAACTCAACAGATTTATTTCCCATTTTTTGTACGTCACGAACTCTTCCTAATATTCTAAGTCTAGAAATTATAATAGTTAAAGACACTAACCTAAAAGAAAAATTGTCGATTACTAAAAAATCCCCTCAACACCTTGCCAAACCAATAGAGCTGTGCCATAATCCTATACTTACTGTATATATTAAAGCACAACCCCACAAAACTCTTCATCAAAAAACCCTTCCTCCTAACCCTCCCGTCAAAGTCAATAAAACCCCAATTACTCTCAACCTAAAAATGACCCAAAACTAATCCACCTACGTAATCACTTCCAACTCTACGAACCAAGCACACTAATACACTCAAACCAATAGCAGCTTCACAAACCCCAAAAGCCAAAAAAATTAAACATAAACTTCTCAACCAACCTTGGAAAATAACCGACCTAAAAATTATAATATAAACCCCTAAAGTAAATACCTCCATTCTCAGCAAAGCTCCAAACAATCTTTTTCGCTGAGAGACTAAACACACTCCACCTACTAGAACTCTAACAGCCCCTACACCCACCGCAGGGAAAAATCACACCTATTTTCTTAATCTTCTTCTAAATCCCCACTTTATACATTTTTTACGTTCAACTCCATTGCTTTTACCTGTGTGTTTTACAACGTATTTACCATCAACAATTCATCACATTATTACTCCAAAAAAAATTACACAAATCAGAAAAATACCAATCACTATAAATCATGACATAGGACTCAATTGAGGCATGAAGAGATACCACATCGGGTAACTTAAGTTTGACAAACTTATATTATCTCTTTAACTAATCTCTTTTAGGTATCCAATTATACCGTCCCCCTAATAACCCATAGGATGATCAGAAGAGTACAACCCCACTAACAATACAAAAACATACGCCTGTAAAAACCTAACAGCAAACTCAAAAATTACATACCCCCAAATTACCACACTTCCTAATAATCTCCCAATAAATGAACCCCCATAAAAAAACCTTACAACATACTCTCCAATAACATGTAGTATCAAATGTCCCATTGTGATATTAGCAGCCAATCGAACCCCTAACGTAACTGGACGAATTAAAATCCTTACTCTCTCAATTATTACTAATAAAGGAATCAAACCGATAGGTCTCCCAGTAGGGACTAAATGCCCCGCTCTCTCTTTCCAAGAATAAACCCAACCCCTCAACATCAAACTAAACCACACCATTATGGCTAACACTAGAGTTAACGACAGATGGCTAGTTGGACTAAATACATTAGGAATCATACCGAAAATATTCACAAGAAAAATTAATATAAACAAAGACACCTGCCCTAACGCAAACCCCCCAAAAAATTTTCCAGAACAACTTTTTACTAAATCCAATACTACATCCGCCAATATAAGCATTGTAATACTAATACTAGAAACTCTTATCCAAACTCCCATAAAAACAACAAATAACCCTATAAATCCACTTAATCACACAAATCCCCTAACTCTAAAATTAGAATACGTGCCAGCATCTAAAGAAGAAAAAATGTCTGTTAACATTTTAATTAACTTATCTTAAGACCCCCACCAATAAATACATAAATACAAAAAAATTCATACCACATCAACAAAATGCCAATATCAAGCAGCAGCCTCGAACCCAAAGTGGTGTCTGGTAGAAAAATGATGTAGATAGCACCGAATTGTACATACAACCAAAAAGATTCTTCCAATCAAAACATGCAATCCATGGAATCCAGTTATTACAAAAAAAGTAGAACCATAAACTCTATCAGCAACCCTAAAAGAAGCTTCTTCGTACTCCCCCCACTGTAATACAGTAAAATACAATCCCAAGGATACCGTCAATAATAAACCATATAAGGCCTCTTCTCGATTACCCATTATTAGACCATGATGTGCCCAAGTTACACTAACTCCAGAACCTAACAATACGGCCGTATTTAACAATGGAACCTTAAAAGGGTTCAATGGTATAATACCCACAGGAGGCCAAACACAACCCAACTCCACAGTAGGCACGAGTCTGCTATGGAAAAATCCTCAGAAGAATGCAAAAAAGAAGCATACCTCAGAGAAGATAAATAAAATTATCCCTCATCGGAGATTCATACTTACTCACCTAGTATGATAACCTTGATAAGTCCCCTCACGAACTACATCTCGCCATCACTGCACTATAGTTAATAGAATCACCAAAATACCAATTAATATTAAGCTTATTCCCTTCCCATGAAACCAACTAACCAACCCAATAGTTAAAAATAGAGCCCCACTTGCAGCAGTAAAAGGCCACGGACTAAACTCTACTAAATGAAAAGGATTACGTAACATTCCCGCTATATAACGGTTACC